GGATTCGCAGGGTCCCAATCATTCTCTTGATCAGAAATGATCCGCGTGCCCAAAAATGACCTGGCCCAATAGGGAAATCCCAATTCATTGGGACTTTCGATCCAACCAAATAGATCGGGGTACCATATTCTAGGAGACCAAACTATGTCATTGAAGAAATCCTCCTCTATCTGTTGCAGGTCGCGGTCTCTTTCTCTAAATGAAACCCCGTCTTCCAATTCAAACTCCGATTCGTCTTTTTCATAGAGAAATTTCTGATCAACGCTAGAACAAAATCCATTTTTCATCATATCTAAGGGATTCCTTCGTTCAGACCGAAGAAGCAATGTCACTCGATCATTAGCAAACTGACTGCCATCTTTTTCTGTCCGAGAGGATCCCACCAGAGTGCCTTCTCCTTCGAATACTTCTAATAGGCCACGAACTAGAGCAGAATCAGTCTCAACCAAATCAGAAATTATCCCATTTTTTTCATCGGGTCCGGGTAGAGACCAAAGATCATGAGCGACCGATCCGGCAGAACAACTCAAAAGATAAAGAAGTATCGTTAATCTCTTCATGCTCGTTGCAAGCTCGAAGTACCAGTTGGACAAATAAGAACCCCTAGGGAATCTCTTCTTCAGATAGATAGATATAGGATCTATGGGGCCATTCCTTAGAAGTACATTTTGTGCAATAGCCCTTCCAATCTGATAGAAAAGGATCCCATGATCCTGAACCGGTCTTACCTTGGCTCGAAAATCCCAAGTTTGTCTATGAAGAGCAGATCGAATTGTATGAGTGTCTATAATGGATTTCTTCTGTGCAATACTAATGGATAGCGCCTCATTCGTAAGTGCTACAAGATCTCGTACACTGGAACCCATGGTTATGGACCCGAATCCATTAGGATGGGACAGTTTCTTTTCCAAGTGAAATCCCCTAGTATATGAAAGAGTGAAAAAGTGCTTTCGTTGTTGTGGAATAATAAGCCTTTGTAGCTTAAGGCATGTATTTAATTTATTCGGAGCTATTAGAGCGGGATCCACTTTTTGGGGAATATGAGTCGAAGCAATAACAAGGATATTGCTAGTGGAGCATCTTTCACAATCCCTGGAGAGAGAGTTCACTAATAGACCGAGGGATAAGGTATTCGACGCACGCACAGACAGATCATGAATGTTTGGAATCCAAAGTATGCAAGGGGACATTGCTTTTGCTATTTCCAATGGAATGCGGATACTAAATGGATCTAGTAGTAGTCTATCCTCAGGTCGCGCATTTAGCAGCTTTATATCATCGATATCAAGGTCATCATCGCTATCGCTATCGCTATCGATATCGTCACTCTCATCAACATCCAGCATATCAAGACTCTCAAGATACCCATAAGAAAGATCGTTATACTCATTAGCAAGATCCTCAGGCTCACTATCAAAAGGATCGAATTGATACTGATAAGGAATGTAATTGGGATCCAGGAACTTGTTTGGAACTACCGTAATGAAAGGAAGATAGGAGTTTGTCGCGAGGGATTTGACCAAATAGGATCGTCCAGTTCCTATCGAACCTATCACTAAAATACCCCTAGAGGGGGATAGGGGTAAGCGGAGCGAAAAGGGTTTTCCATGAGATGGGAAATGAAAACGAGTAGCCCCACACGAGGTTTGTGAATAAGTGATTGTCTGAAAATGAGCAAGGAATATCCGTCTTTCTGCTAAACAGGATCTATTGAACTCATAATTCATTAGATCCTTTTGATGAATGTCAACTACGTATCGTAAGTAAATTGATCCCTGTTGTTCAACCATTTGATAACTCGAGTCATTCTTTGATAAACCATCACTATGAGTCAGAATCAATAGCATTTGATCCATCCTTTTTTCTGTCGTTAAGGTGAACAACTGAACCAAGAATTCTCTTTCTTCATCCTCAATCACATCACTGGTCGCGACCCAGGATTCGAGTTTCTTTCGATAATCAATCCACTCAACGTTCACGTTTTTTCTTATCAATGAATAGATCTCTTTACTTGTACGACTTAGATGTCTCGTATTTCTCGAAAAAGTGATTCGATTGATAGGATTTGGTATGATCCTTAGGAAATCCATGATACCCATGAGATTCCTATTCCAAAATTTCTTCTTAGAACCTATGGATTTGAACCCATAAGTGGGACCGCCACCCAATAGCATGTTAAAAGCAGAACCCCATATTGCTTCTAGAAAATAGACTAATTGTTCCAGAGCAACTAGAAAGAGATTCTTTAACCAGAAAGAATTCTGCTCAGATGGAGGATACCTATCCAGAAGTTTTTGCAACTCAATCATGTATGATGGAATCATCAAAGATTTGATCTTTTTGAAATCCGTCTGTAACTCACTAAAGGCTCGGGAAACAAAGAGAAGATGTGTACCAACGAGATATCCAGCAACAAGAAGAAGGAAAAGGATGAGGAACTCCCGAGCATTTGATGATCTCAGCCATAGGGGTGACTCATTATTTCGATGAATCAGTTCTGCGGACAGAAGAAGAGTCTGTAAACAATGACTCGAAATCTCACTGAGATTCCAGTTTGAAAGAATCGCCCACAATTTTGTCTGAAGAATCCACCATGATGTCTCCAGAATATCCTGAAAAATAGATATGTGACTGCTCACTAGGTTTGAAAAAGGATCTAAAAGGGCGAATTTTAGATATTTGAACCCTGTCAAAGTAAAGAACCACGGTATATATGGTTGGAACAGATTCCATTTTGAGAGATTTGAAAAAGCACGCTCTCGTTGAAGGGTTCTATCCATCTCCCGTTTCTTAAACCTAAGACTCCGTTTTTTCCTCTTTTTGGATTTCTCAGCACATGAAGTGTGAATCAAACCCATGTTTGAATTGAAATTGAGATACTGCTTCCCTTCGGAATCAGATAGATGCATATCTGAAAGAGGTGGACAATCCGTTCTTTCAAAATGGACTATTTGTCCCTCTGTTAGAGGTGTTCCAGAAATGTCTGCGATCGAATAAATAGCTCTACCAACGAATGGATCGGATCGCATTGGAAAATGGAAAGATTTGTACAAGTTATACGTTTCGTCACCACTTTGTGGCAAATCCTTAGGTAGGAATATCTTAGATACCTGTGACTCGATTCGGGAAATCGTATCTCGCTCCCAAAAAACATGTTTTTTTTTACCGACGCACAAAGAAAATCTTTTGTTGCGAATGAACAAGATATTGAGGAATTGTCCATACGTAAGATCCGAATTCTTGAGAAGGGCCTTTTCCACATAAAAAGGGAATCTTTTGTTACAATAGAACCAGGAGTGATGTGGATTATTCAAGAATCGAAGTCGATTTGCTTTAGAAAAAGAAGATATCAATGAACTTCGATGAAATGGTTTCACGGGATTCAGCCAATTGTCTCGATCGTGGGATGTCATTGAGAAATAGGAATCCGTGTTATCAAAATCGTTCCTGCAATTCTTTCTAGTAGGGAATGAGTCAATCATCCATTTTGTCTTATTGAACAAAAATGGTGATATTGTGCCTCCATTGATCAAGAATTTCGATTTTTTGGAAGAATCATGATCATCCAATAAGAAGGGTTTCCGTTTATTAAAAGGAACGATTTGAACACCTATTGATTCTAACAACTGATTGCAGAGTGGATCATTCGGCCCTTTCAATTCATAGATATAGATGGGAATCTCAGACCCAGGAATGGGGGAACTTCCGATACTCACAAAGAAAAAGGGAAGTGACTTCGACAAAAAGGACAAAAAGAGAAGTGACTTCGACAAAAAAAAGAGAAGTGACTTCGACCAAAAGGGAAGTGAATTCGAGAAAAATAAGAATGCCTTCGACAAAAGGAAACGAGGTGACTTCGTCAAAAAGGGATGTGACTTCGACAGTTTCGCCATAAACTCGCCCAAATCAATCAAATATTGAGTCGGATTCCTACGGAATCGATTCAGATGACTACAGAATCGATTCAGATGAATACGGAATCGATTCAGATGAATACGGAAGCGATTCAGAGAAATACGGAAGCGATTCAGATGAATACAGAAGCGATCTCGATTCAGAGAAATACGGAATCGATTCAGATGAATACGGAATCGATTCAGATGAATACGGAATCGAGATCGATGAATACCTAATCGATTCAGATGAATACGGAATCGATATCGAGATCGATGAATACAGAATCGATCTCGATGATGATGATATCGATCGAACACTACTTGAAATTGAAAACGCCTCGTAGCCTCAGAAATGAAATGTTCCAAATGTTCCTGGAAATTTTGGGTCCATTTGTATCTATATGCATTAGGATCCCGATTCATGGATCTCTCGGTTCGAGAACTAAGAGGGTCGGACCCTTTCTTCTGACTCTTTTTCAAATTCGAGAGATGCTGGTTGATCGTATATTTCATTCTAGTTCTATGATTCAGAGTCTTACTTCCTATTGGATCCCCTTTCATTCCATAGTCGAAGTTGCGATCGGATCGATTCAGTAACAGTAAAAAGAATCGATTTGATACATTTCTTATGTACCCATAGGTGCTATATTGGATTTGAATCAGATTTCGGATCAATCTATATGGATTGAATGCCTCCATTATGTTGTTGCTAGCAAATACCACTCTTTTTGGTTTTGGATCTTCAGAAAAAATAGGAGGTACAACCAATAAAGATTTCTTTTTCGATTCATCCCCGGAGTGGAATCCCTCAGAAAAGGGAAAAAATACCCTATCATAATCATACACCAGATCCGGCTCGGTGATTGATAGAATGAGTAGATCTGCCATTTTTGAAAATCTCTCTTCGGATTCAAAATCGTGGTGTAACGTGTACCCCACCCTGTTCCGGTCATGGAATAGATGAAAGAAATCCAAAAATGGATTTTGGGTCAAGAATGAAATCTTATTGGAACTGTCCAGATCCGGTTCATACTTCGGAACCCTATCACATCCCGGATCTGATGAAATAGGATGAATTGAGATGGTCTTTTGTAAATACGGAAT